TTTAGGCAGAATGCCATCGCCTATTGGTACTAAGAAACTGAAAGAAACCTCAGAAACGGAAGAAAGCGATGTAGAAACAACTTACGAAACGAAGAAGACGAAACAGGAACAAGAGGGATCCACTAAAGAAGACAAAGATAGCCCGGTTTACGAAGATTCTTATCTTGATATCCATCAAGATAATTGGGAATTGGGAAAACTTAAAGAAGAGAAAACTTATTTTTGGTTTGAAAAACCTATTGTAACTTTTCTTTTCGATTATAAACGATGGAACCGCCCATTGAGATATTTAAAAAATGATAGGTTTGAAAATGCTATACGAAATGAAATGGCACAATATTTTTTTTATATATGCCCAAATAAAGGAAAAAATCAAATCTCTTTTACATATCCGCCAAGTTTATCAACCTTTTCAGAAATGATAGAGCGAAAAATTTCTTTCTACACGACAGAAAAACTATACCACGAAGATCTATATAATTATTGTATTTATAATAATGAACAAAAAAAATACAACTTAAGGAACGAATTTGTAAATAGAATACAAAATTTAGAAAAGGAAAAAGTATCTTTTACTTTAAATATACTAGAAAAAAGAACCAGATTATGTGATGATGAGCATGAACAAGAATATTTACCCAAAATGTATGATCCCCTTTTGAGTGGACCTTATCGCGGAACAATAAAAAATGTGGATTCAGATGAAATCATGACTGATTTAATAACTTCAAGAGTGGATTCCTTAGAAATATTGTGGATAAATAAAATTCATGGTCTATTTCCTAAAAATTCTCAACCATTTGAACATAAAAAGAATAGGTTTTATTCTGATGAGAAATTTTTATCGAATCCTATTGAGAATTCCTTAACCTCGATTGAAAAATTTTATTTTGAACGTGCACAAGGAATAGATTCAGAAAGTCAAATAAAATCTTTGAAATTTTTATTCGATATAATTACAACTGATCCAAATGATCTAATAAAAATTAGAAAAAATTCTATTGGAATGGAAGAAATTAGTAAAAAGGTCTCTAGATGGTCATACAAATTAACAGATGATTTGGAAGAAGAAGATGAAGAAGAATCGACGGAAGATCCTGAAATTCGGTCAAGAAAAGGGAAACACATAATAATTTATACTGATAACGATCAGAGTACTAATTCGAGTTCTACTAATAATACTACTAGTAATACCAGTGATGAAGAAGACGAGGTGGCTTTGATACGTTATTCACAACAATCAGATTTTCGCCGTGGTATAATCAAAGGATCTATGCGTGCTCAAAGACGTAAAACAATTATTTTGAAAATATTTCAAGCAAATGCGCATTCTCCACTTTTTTTGGATCGAATAGACAAAATATTTTTTTTTTTATTTTTTGATATATTTAAAATTAGGAATTGGTTAGGGAGAACCTCAGAATCTCAAATTTATTATTTTGCGCAAGAGCACACAAAAGAAAATGAAAAAACAAACAAAGAGAAAAAAGAGGAAAATGGACGAATAGCAATATCAGAGGCTTGGGATAGCTTTCTATTTACTCAAGCAATAAGAGGTTTAATATTAGTAACCCAATCTTTTCTTAGAAAATATGTTCTATTTCCCGTATTAATAATAGCTAAAAATATTAGTCGTATGTTATTGTTTCAATTCCCCGAATGGTACGAGGATTGGAAGGAATGGAATGGAGAAATGCATGTTAAATGTACTTATAACGGTGTTCAATTATCAGAAACGGAATTTCCCAAAAATTGGTTAACAGATGGTATTCAAATAAAGATTCTATTTCCTTTTTGTCTGAAACCTTGGCAAAGATCTAAGGTACGATTTAATTATGGAGATCGGCAAAGGCAAAAAAAAGAGAAAAAAGATAACTTTTGTTTTTTAACAGTTTGGGGAAGAGAAGCAGAGCTACCTTTTGGGTCTCCCCGAAAACGACCTTCTTTCTTTGAACCCATTTTTAAAGAACTCGAAAAAAAAACGATAAAAGCGAAAAAGAAAATTTTAGAAGTTATAAGAGTTTTCAAAGAAAGAGGAAATGGGGTTCTAAAAGTTTCAAAAAAAAAAACAAGATGCGTCATCAAAATAATTCTATTTATGGACCTAATAATGAAAGAACTTGAAAAAGTAAAACCCATATTAAAATCGAGTAGGGTTAAAATATATGAACCAACTAAAAATAAAAATGGAAGAGATTCTAATATAAATAATAAGATTCTTCGCGAATCGACGATTGCAATTCAATTCCCGAATTGCGGAAATGCAAATTATTCACTCATCGAAACAAAAATGAAAGATCTTGCTAATAAGATAATCACAATTAGGAGTCAAATAAAAGGAATCACAAAAGACAATAAAAAAATAGTTCTAACTTATGATGATAAAAGAGCGGAATTACAGAAGGATATTTGGCAAATATTTAAAAGAAAAAATATCCGATTAATACGTAAATCGCATTATTTTATAAAATATTTCATTGAAAAAATATACATCAATCTATTACTATGTATCATTAAGATTCCAAGTTTTAAATCAACAAACAAAATTTTCACTAAATACATTTATAATGATAAAACAAATCAAGAAGGAATTGAAAAGACAAATCAAAAAATAATGAACTTTATTTCAACTATAAAAAAGTCGTTTTATAATATTATTTATAATACTAATTTTAGTATTAGCAACAAAAATTCTAATATTTATTGGGACTTATCTTCTTTGTCTCAAGCATATATATTTTACAAATTCTCGAAAAATCAATTACTTAATAAATATGCTTTGAAATCTGTACTTCAATATCATAACACCTATCCTTTTCTTACAGATATAATAAAGAATTATTGTACAACACAAGGAATATTTGGTTCCAAACCAAAGCATAAGAAAATACATAAGTATAGAATGAATAAATGGAAAATGTGGTTAAGGGGTCATTATCAATATAATTTATCTCAGACTAAGTGGTCTTATTTAGTACCAAAAAAATGGCAAAATAGGGCCAACCAATGTCGTATAATTCAAAAAAAAGACTCAACGAAATCGGATTTATATAAAAAAGAAAAAGACCAATTAATTCATTACATGAAAGAAAATTACTATGCAGTAAATTCATTGATGAGTCAAAAAGACAAATTGAAAAAACATTTTGGATATGATATTTTATCATATAAATATATAAATTTTGAGGATAATAAAAACTCATATATTTATGAATCAACGTTACAATTACAAGAAGTGGAAAACAAAAAAAGTTCATCTAATTTCAATACACTCAAACCCGAACCATTTTATGGATTGATAAGGATAGTTATTAATAATTATCTAGAAAAAAGATTTCTCATTGATACGGACAAAAATATGGATAGACTATTTTTAAATTATAAAATTCCCCATTTCTGTATTAGAAATAATATTGATATTGAGACCAGGGCCAATACGCCTATCAACACCAAGATTCATAAAAATACTAAAAATCTAAATTATCAAAAATTAAAAAAAAATTCCCTTTTTGATTGGATGGGAATGAATCAAGAAAAATTCTATCGTAGCATATCAAATCTAGAACCTTGGTTTTTCCCAGAATTTTTACTACTTTTTAATACGTATAAAATAAAACCGTGGATCATACCTACCAAATTACTTATTTTTAATTTTCATTTCTATGAAAATATTAGTAAAAGTAAAAAGATCAATGTAAAAAAAAAAAATGAACAACAAGGTCAAGGAAATCTTGTATTAGATTTACGAAAACAAAATGCAAAAGATGTTGAGACAGATTATACAAGAACAGACATTAAAAAAAGTAGAAAAAAAAAACAATCTAAGAGCAAGAAAGAAGCGGAACTCAATTTCTTCTTGAAAAAATATTTTCTTTTTCAATTAAGATGGGATGATCTCTTGAATCAAAGAATGATCAATAATATAAAGGTATATTGTCTTCTACTTAGACTGATAGATCCAAAGGAAATAGCTATATCTTCAATCCAAAGAGGAGAGATGCATCTAGATGTAATGTTGATTCAGAAAGATCTAACTCTTACAGAATTGGTAAAAAGAGGCATATTTATTGTCGAACCAATTCGTCTATCTATGAAAAGGGATGGAAAAGATATTATATATCAAACCATAGGTATTTCATTGGTTGATAAGACTAAACGACAAACTGATGGAAAATACATAATAAAAAAGGAATATGTTGATAAAAAAAAAATTCATGAATCTGTTGCACAACACAGCAATATACTTATGACTAAAAACAACAAAAATTATTATGATTTCCTTGTTCCTGAAAATATTCTATCCCCCAGACGTCGTAGAGAATTGAGAATTTGCATTTGTTTTAATTCTCAGAATTGGAATATTATGGGTAGAAATCCAATATTCTGTAATCAAAACAACATAAACAACTGTGGACAATTTTTGAACAAGGAAAAACATCTTAATACATATACAAAGAAATTTATTCAATTCAAATTTTTTCTTTGGCCCAATTATCGATTAGAAGATTTAGCTTGTATGAATCGTTATTGGTTTGATACCAATAATGGCAGTAATTTCAGTATATCAAGAATACATATGTATCCACGATTCAGAATTCTTTAAATTCTTTAATTATATTATTTAATTATATAATAGTATATAATTAATCTTTAAATAACATATTATATTTCCTCTATATCTTATATCTATTTTTCTTTATCGAAAAAACATTTTCTTTCCTGAATAGGAAAATCTTGAAAAAAAAAAATGGCTCGTTCCTTTCTATCCAAATCAAATTTTCAATTTGATTTGGATAGAAAAAATTCTATATGAAGAAATGAGAAATTTTTTTGTACTAAATTCAAATAACTGCAAATAATATATAATTAATATTTTTATTTTTCCTGATCGGTAAAATTTGCGTAAAAGAAAAAAAAAAGAAAATTTTGTTTTTATGGTCAAAAATTCATTAATCTCGGCTATTCGACAAGAAAAAGAAAAAAACTGTGGATCTGTTGAATTTCAAGTATTTAGTTTCACTGATAAGATCCAAAGACTTACTTCACATTTAAAATTACATAAAAAAGATTTTTTATCACAAAGAGGTCTACGAAAAATTCTGGGAAAACGTCAACGGCTGTTGGATTATTTGTCAAAGAAAAATCGAGTACGTTATAAGAAATTGATTAACCAGTTGGGTATTCGGGAGTCAAAAACTCGTTAATTTTAAGTTTAAGATTGGTTTGAATTTTTTCTTTAGTTATTAAATTTTGCATTTTGATCAACTTCATTTTGTTAAATTCATGGAATACTGAATTGAATTAAGGAAGAAAAGTTATGACTGTACCAGCTATAAGAAAGGATCTCATGATAGTGAATATGGGTCCTCACCACCCATCAATGCATGGTGTTCTTCGACTAATTGTTACTCTCGATGGTGAAGATGTTATTGATTGTGAACCTATATTGGGTTATTTACATAGAGGGATGGAAAAAATAGCGGAAAATCGAACAATTATACAATATTTGCCTTATGTAACACGTTGGGATTATTTAGCCACTATGTTCACAGAAGCAATAACAGTAAATGCACCAGAACGATTAGAAAGCATTCAAGTACCTAAAAGAGCTAGTTACATTAGAATAATTATGCTAGAACTGAGTCGTATAGCTTCTCATTTATTATGGCTTGGACCTTTTATGGCAGATATCGGTGCACAGACTCCCTTTTTCTATATTTTCAGAGAAAGGGAATTGTTATATGATCTATTCGAAGCCGCTACAGGTATGCGAATGATGCATAATTATTTCCGTATTGGGGGGGTTGCTACCGATTTACCTTATGGCTGGATAGAAAAATGTTTGGATTTTTGCGATTATTCTTTAACAGGAATTGTTGAATATCAAAAACTTATTACGCGTAATCCTATTTTTTTGGAACGCGTTGAAGGAGTGGGCATTATTGGTGGAGAGGAAGCAATAAATTGGGGTTTATCAGGACCAATGTTACGGGCTTCTGGAATCCAATGGGATCTTCGTAAAGTTGATAGTTATGAGTGTTACAATAAATTTGATTGGGAAGTCCAATGGCAAAAAGAAGGAGATTCACTAGCTCGTTATTTAGTACGAATCGGTGAAATGAAGGAATCTATAAAAATTATTCAACAGGCTCTAGAAGGAATTCCTGGAGGACCTTATGAGAATTTAGAAGTCCGACGTTTTGATAAAGCAAAAAATTCCGAATGGAATAATTTTGAATATCGATTTATTACTAAAAAACTTTCGCCCAATTTTGAATTGTCGAAGCAAGAACTTTATGTGAGAGTAGAAGCCCCAAAAGGAGAATTAGGAATTTATTTGATAGGAGATAGTAGTGTTTTCCCTTGGAGATGGAAAATTCGTCCACCCGGTTTTATCAATTTGCAAATTCTCCCTCAACTAGTTAAAAGAATGAAATTGGCAGATATCATGACGATATTAGGTAGTATAGATATCATTATGGGAGAAGTTGATCGTTGAAATGATAATTGATATGACAGAAGCGGAAATACAAGCTATAAATTCTTTTTCTAGATCGGAATCTTTAAAAGAAGTCTATGGACTAATATGGATCTTTGTTCTTATTTTCACCCTTATATTGGGAATAACAATAGGGGTACTAGTAATTGTGTGGTTAGAAAGAGAAATATCTGCAGCAATACAACAACGCATTGGGCCTGAATATGCTGGTCCATTGGGAATTCTTCAAGCTATAGCAGATGGAACCAAATTAGTTTTTAAAGAAGATCTCCTCCCATCTAGAGGAGATATTCGTTTGTTCAGCGCGGGACCGTCTATAGCGGTCATATCTGTTCTACTAAGTTATTTAGTAATTCCTTTTGGATATCACCTTGTTTTGGCCGATCTTAGTATAGGCGTTTTTTTATGGATCTCCATTTCAAGTATTGCCCCTATTGGACTTCTTATGTCAGGATATGGGTCGAATAATAAATATTCTTTTTCAGGTGGTCTACGGGCTGCTGCTCAATCCATCAGTTATGAAATACCATTAACTCTATGTGTGTTATCAATATCTCTACGTGTGATTCGGCAGAATATTATTATTTTCCCTCTTTTCTAGAACTAGAAATAGAATAAAGAAATTGAATATATTATATTCAATGGATATTTTCTTTTTTATTTATCATTAGGGTTGATGAATTAAGCTAGATAGTTAGATGAGTAAAAGCAAACTGCTTATAAATTTGCAGTAAGAGGATTAAATCTCATTCCCTATGTACGAGAATAGAAACATAAGCAGTATAAACTGTTTACCCCAAGGTTAAGATTCTTTGACCAATTATCATATCTTGAAGCGGGTACAAAAGATCACCCGTATGGGGTTTCTACTACTGTCTTGTATTTATTACCATACTGGAGATCAATAAAAAATCAGTGGACAGTTAGGAACACCAAGGTACATAAAAGATTAGTAATGGAGATAATTTAAGATAAAAAAAAGATTTTTTTACATAAAGCTTTGGATAAAACGAATCATAATGAGGACTTTAAGTTGGTAGAAATGACCAAGTAGTACTTCTCCACGATTCCGATCTCGAGTATGCTCCTATTCACTGATTAAAGAAATGACTATAAGAAACGAATTAATCCTTTATTTTTTTTTTTTTTCAGAGTACCCCCTCTCCTCTGAGAAAGAAGAATAGGACAGGAACAAAAGAAATAGAATGCAAAATATTGAATGGGAAAAATGAAACAAAAAAATACGATACAGGATATTTATTTTTTATTTCTTTTCCCCATTCAATATTCATATCTACTATATACATACATGGAATTCTTAATCATAAATTTGGAATTAATGATCAATTCTTTCTAACTAATTCTTTCTTTAGAGTTATTGATAAAACCCAATTTATTGATATAACGAATATTTTATTTAAGGATTAAGTTATTACCGAATAAAGAGAAATTGTAATTTTAATGGAAAAGATCAATTCGGAAGCGCTTTTTTATTCTAGCAGACGGAATTTCGTTGGTCTCATTTTGGACTTCCCGGTATTAGAATTAGAATCTAAAAATTACAATAATACCAAACAAGTATTTACATTTATTTGTGACCATAGAGGAGCCGTATGAAGCTGAGGTCTCATGTACGGTTTTGAAATAGCGATATGAACAGTAATGTTATTATCGACTATGATTATCTAACAGTTCAAGTACAGTTGATATAGTTGAGTCACAGTCAAAATATGGTTTTTGGGGGTGGAATCTGTGGCGTCAGCCTATAGGATTTGTTGTTTTTCTAATTTCTTCTCTAGCGGAATGTGAGAGATTACCTTTTGATTTACCAGAAGCAGAGGAGGAATTAGTAGCAGGTTATCAAACAGAATATTCGGGTATTAAATATGCTCTATTTTACCTTGCTTCTTACCTAAATTTATTAGTTTCTTCATTATTTATAACAGTTCTTTACTTAGGCGGGTGGAATTTCTCTATTCCGTATATATCTATTCTTGAATTTTTCGGATTAAATAAAATGACAGGAGTTTTTGGAATAACAATTGGTATATTTATTACATTAGCTAAAGCTTATTTGTTTTTGTTCATTCCTATCACAGCAAGATGGACTTTACCTAGACTGAGAATGGACCAACTTTTAAATTTTGGATGGAAATTTCTTTTACCTATTTCTCTGGGTAATCTATTATTGACAACTTCTTCCCAACTTATTTACCTATAAAGAATAGAATAAGATAACGATATTCCCCATTCATAACTGATCTTAAACAAGAGAAAGAAACATCAAATAATTCACGGAGATCCACAATATGTTCCCTATGGTGACCGGGTTCATAAATTTTGGTCAACAAACAATACGGGCGGCAAGGTACATTGGTCAAAGTTTCATAATTACCCTATCCCATACAAATCGTTTACCTGTAACTATTCAATATCCTTATGAAAAATCGATCACATCAGAACGTTTCCGCGGTCGAATTCATTTTGAATTTGATAAATGTATTGCTTGTGAGGTATGTGTTCGTGTATGTCCCATAGATCTACCCGTTGTTGATTGGAGGTTTAAAAGAGAGATTAAAAAGAAACAATTGTTAAATTATAGTATTGATTTTGGAGTCTGTATATTTTGTGGTAATTGTGTCGAGTATTGTCCAACAAATTGTTTATCGATGACTGAAGAATATGAACTTTCAACTTATGATCGTCACGAATTAAATTATAATCAAATTGCATTAGGTCGGTTACCAATGTCAGTAATTGGAGATTACACAATTCAAACAATTATGAATTCCAGTCAAATCAAAATGGATAAAGAGAAACCCCTTGATTCAAGAACTATTACTGATTACTAATATTTTTTTATTTTATATAAAGATAAACAGAAACAAGTCTTCTTTTTTTTTATGAGAACCCAATAAACTTATCTTATTAACTATTGATTATTGAGAATCATTCTTTAATTTAAACTGTGAATATGTGTTTTCTTAATTATTTTAAAATATTAAAAAATTATAATCTCTAAAAGAAAAAAGAAAAGATTGGCCGATAATTTTAATAACTTTATCTATATCCACAGTAATCCATCCATATTAAGATTTAATTGCATTAAAAACTCATCATATTCATATATAATAAAAAAAAAAAATAAGGGGAACACCCCTCTCTTTCCTGGACTATTTAGTAAGGTCATGAAACATTTTGACTGATTTTTCTCTTATACATAATGGATTTACCTGGACCAATACATGATATACTTGTAGTATTTCTGGGATCATTTCTTATATTAGGAGGTTTAGGAGTAGTATTGTTTACTAATCCAATTTATTCCGCCTTTTCGTTGGGATCTGTTCTTGTTTGTATATCCTTATTCTATATTTCATCAAACTCCTTTTTTGTAGCTGCCGCCCAGCTTCTTATTTATGTGGGAGCCATAAATGTCTTAATCATATTTGCTGTTATGTTCGTGAATGGTTCAGAATATTCTAACGACTCCTATTTTTGGACTATTGGAGATGGAGTCACTTCACTGGTTTGTATAAGTATTCTTTTTTCGCTAATTACTACTATCGCAGATACGTCATGGTACGGAATTATTTGGACTACAAGATCAAATCAGATTATAGAGCAAGACTTTATAAACAACGTTCAACAAATTGGAATTCATTTATCAACAGATTTTTATCTTCCGTTTGAACTAATTTCTATAATTCTTTTAGTTTCTTTGATAGGCGCAATTACTATGGCTCGTCAATAATAAATAGTTTAGAATAATAAATAGTTTAGTTAGAATTAAAAAAATTTTTAGTTTAATTTACTGTCAATATTACCTTTTTTATGTAATCGCTCGATTCTAGTCAATCAACTTGGTTGAATTTTTGTTCATATTGAAACGAATCGAGGTTGATCAGGAGTTAATCAATGATGTTCGAACATGTACTTTTTTTGAGTGTCTATTTATTTGCAATCGGTATCTATGGATTGATCACAAGTCGAAACATGGTTAGAGCACTTATGTGTCTTGAACTTATACTAAATTCGGTTAATATTAATCTCGTACTATTTTCTGATATATTTGATAGTCGCCAATTAAAAGGCGAGATTTTTTCAATCTTTATTATAGCGATTGCAGCGGCGGAAGCTGCTATTGGGCTAGCTATTGTTTCGTCGATCTATCGTAACAGAAAATCAACTCGTATTAATCAATCAAGTTTGTTGAAAAATTAGCCATAACTATAATATAAATACATAAAAATAGAATATATATATATAAATTGTAGAAAAAACTTTCTATAAAATATCATTTCAGTGTCTTTTACATATTTATTTACAAATAATACTAATATGTATAGTAATATTTCAATATATATTTATATTGAAATATTGACGATCCATTAGTTAACGTGAAGTTGCACGTGTGATTCATGCGACTCATATGATTATGGTTGTCGAAAGATAAATCAAAGTCTCTTGGTCCCCTCTGATGAACAGATTTATAAAAATTTTGATTCTTAAGATTTTTTTTGATAAATCATTGATTCATCTGGTTTCTATATATAAAGAAAATCGAAATATATAATAAATTATATAATTATAAATTTATTATATATTTCGATTTTCTTTACTTTACCGGATCGAAAATTTTTTATGTTCAAAACTGGAATTTATAGACCCAATGTCACATTCAGTAAAAATTTATGATACATGTATAGGGTGCACTCAATGTGTACGAGCCTGCCCCACAGATGTATTGGAAATGATACCTTGGGACGGATGTAAAGCTAAGCAAATTGCTTCCGCGCCAAGAACGGAAGACTGTGTAGGTTGTAAAAGATGTGAATCCGCCTGTCCAACAGATTTTTTGAGTGTCCGTGTTTATTTATGGCATGAAACAACTCGCAGCATGGGTCTATCTTATTGATACGTTATAATAAATTCCACTTGAATCATTTGATTCCTTTTTACCGACAAAAGCCCGTGCTCTAAAGAATATATTTTCTTGAGCACGGGCTTTTTGGTCAAAACGCATCTTGTCTTTATCATGAGTTATTTCCCTTGGTTAACAATACTTATAGTTTTGCCAATATTCGCGGGTTCCTCAATTTTCTTTCTCCCTCATAAGGGGAATAAGGTATTTAGATGGTATACTATATTTATTTGTTTATTAGAACTCCTTATAACAACCTATGTCTTCTGTTATCATTTCCAATTGGACGATCCATTAATTCAATTAGAAGAGGATACTAAATGGATAAATGTTTTCAATTTTCACTGGAGACTGGGAATCGACGGACTTTCCATAGGACCTATTTTACTAACAGGATTTATCACTACTTTAGCTACTTTAGCAGCTTGGCCTGTTACTCGAAATTCGCGATTGTTCTATTTCCTGATGTTAGCAATGTACAGTGGTCAAATAGGATTATTTTCTTCTAGAGATCTTTTACTTTTTTTTATCATGTGGGAGTTAGAATTAATTCCCGTTTACTTACTTTTATCTATGTGGGGAGGAAAGAAACGTTTGTACTCGGCTACAAAGTTTATTTTGTACACTGCGGGGGGTTCCATTTTTCTCTTAATAGGAGTTCTAAGTATGGGTTTATATGGTTCCAATGAACCGACATTGGATTTTGACAGATTAGCTAATCAATCATATCCTGTGACATTAGAAATAATATTTTATTTGGGCTTCCTTATTGCTTATGCTGTCAAATCACCGATTATACCCCTACATACATGGTTACCAGATACCCATGGAGAAGCACATTACAGTACATGTATGCTTCTAGCGGGAATCTTATTAAAAATGGGAGCATATGGATTGATTCGTATCAATATGGAATTATTACCACATGCTCATTCTATATTTTCTCCCTGGTTAGTGATAGTGGGGGCAATCCAAATAATTTATGCAGCTTCAACCTCGCTTGGTCAACGCAATCAAAAAAAAAGAATAGCCTATTCTTCTGTATCGCACATGGGTTTCACAATTATAGGAATTAGTTCTATAACCGACATGGGACTCAACGGAGCCATTTTACAAATACTCTCTCATGGATTTATTGGTGCTGCACTTTTTTTCTTGGTAGGAATGAGTTGTGATAGAATACGTCTTGTTTATCTCGACGAAATGGGGGGAATATCCATTCCAATGCCAAAAATATTTACCATGTTTAGTAGTTTCTCGATGGCTTCTCTTGCATTGCCGGGAATGAGTGGTTTTGTTGCGGAATTAGTAGTATTTTTTGGACTAATTACCAGTCCAAAATATCTTTTAATGCCAAAAATATTAATTACCCTTGTAATGGCAATTGGAATGATATTAACTCCTATTTATTTGTTATCTATGTTACGGCAAATGTTCTATGGATACAATTTTTTCAATGTTCTAAACTCAAATTTCGTGGATTCTGGACCACGAGAACTATTTGTTTCAATCTGTATCCTTTTACCCGTAATAGGAATTGGTATTTATCCCGATTTCGTTCTTTCTTTATCAGTTGACAAGATACAAGCTATCCTATCTAATTATTTCCATAGATAGTTCTTTTTTTTTTCTTAATGAGATAGGAAGTCTTATACTTTTATAATATTTTTGAAACTATTCGCTGTACAACGAAAAAAAAAAAAAGAAAAAAGTGAATTAGAAAGATGTATCCCAAGTTTTTAAGAGCTGTTTGAATCTTAATTCAAACAGTTCTTAAAAACTCACACAAATTTTCGTTATATATGTCTTACTTATTCCGCATGGAATTTCTACAATTTAATTAGATTTTATGTGAATGAACCATAACTATGTAGACCTATTCCTAATAGATTGATCCCAAAATAGCATATCCAAATTATAAGAAATCCTATAGAAGCTACAAGTGCCGAATTCGTACCGTGCAAACTTTGATTTGTTCTAGTATGTAAATAAATCGCGAATATGGTCCAAGTAATAAATGCCCAAGTTTCCTTGGGGTCCCAATTCCAATAAGACCCCCATGCTTCGTTAGCCCATACTGCTCCAGAAAGAATACCTATGGTTAAAAAGGTAAACCCTAAACTAATAACACGATAACTCCAATAATCCAAACGCTGAATTAATTGATATTTATAATAATTTGGAAATGAAAGAAAAGAAGTGCTTTTAACAACACTTCTTTTTTCGTTCGAGTATTGGATCTTCCTAAAGAAAAATGACTTAATTAAAATTAATACATTTTTTCTTCTAAAAAAAATATCGATGTTTTTTCGAAATGTAATGACTAAAAAAGCGACTGATAATAATGAACCACATAAAAGAGCCGCATAGCTCAATAACATCATACTTACATGCATCATTAACCACTGAGATTGTAGAGCAGGTACTAATATTGCTGATTGATGCATTTTACTTGAAAGACCAGATGTAGCGAAACCTTGAGTAAAAATGGCACTTGGCGCGGTTATTGTGCTTAAATCATTTTTATGATTCCATAGCTTGGAAACCATATGAATAATGGAAAAACTCCACGAAAGGAAGATCAATGACTCGTATAAATTACTTAATGGAAAATGTCTCAAAGAAATCCAACGAATAACTAATAATCCTGTTAGAGAAAAAAAAGTAGCTAACATTCCTTTTTCCGACGAATGGCGTAATCCGATGATTTCGTGAACTGATAGAATCATCAAATGAATTGCAATCACAATTGAAACGATCGAAAAAGAGAGATGAGTTAATATATGTTCTAAAGTCGCAAATATCATACATAAAAAGGGTCTCATTACAGAATTGAAATCGGGAATTAAATACATTATAAGATCCATTCTATCTCTTTTAGAGTATGCCGCCACTCGGACTCGAACCGAGATGCTCTAGCACTGCTTCCTAAGAGCAGCGTGTCTACCAATTTCACCATAGCGGCTTACTTGAAATAATAATAGTCAATTCATGTTGAATCGTCTAGATGTGGATTCTAGAATCTGATATAGTTATCCTTTAGGAAATGGATGAATAAGGGTTCTTTTAAACTCTTTTGTTTAAACTAAAGTATTCTTTTCATTTTAAATAACATTTAGAAAACTTAGAAAGATCTTTTTTATCAAAAAACAAATAAATATAAATTAAATAAATAGGATGATTTTATACATATCAAAATATAATTACTAAATTTAATAAATTAAATTAGAAATTCAAAGACTAGTTTTCTAAAAATCTTGTTTTTAGTCTACTTTTTAATGTATTTAGTGTAATTTAATGTATTAATATTTGTTATTTGTTATGTACATAATTTAAATATAGAATAATACTTAGTAAACAAAACAAATTTCATTTGATCTTGAGATAGATATATAATAAAACAGTTTTAATATTAATTATAATTACATTTTATTTCTTTTCCTAATGGAAAAAAAAATTTCTACTGGGAAAAGAAATAAAATAATACTTAGAACCAAACTAGCAGCTATTTTATGTCGAATATTAACTTATCTGTCTGCTAGTTCTAACTAATCTTGAGGAGGTAAATAAATACATAAGTTTAAGTTAATGAAAAATTTTCATATTCTATATATAGAAAAGTTCCTTAAATCACGGAATTCTAATTATTCCAAGATTTTCTTATTTGTTTGCCGAACAAAAAAACTTTTTGAATTTCCCGTAGAAACTGACTTTGCTAAAGAAAAGGCTTTTATTGCAACTAAATTTCCCTTTTTCTTCCAAATATTTCTACGAATACGTTTTTTTGATATAGAAGTACGTTTTTTTGGAACTGCCATAAAAAAAAAGAATTCTTCCTTTTTATTGTTGTATGTGAAAGACATGTATTGATCAATATGGATCCTTTTTTTTTTTAGTTTTCGTCATTTTTTATATTATATTTAATTTCGTCGATAATCTTTTTTTTTTTTTGGCAATACAAATATATTGTTTATATATACATGTGTGTTACATATATAATAAACTAGGAAAAAATGGAAGAAAAGAAAGAAAAATTTTAAAAGGAATTTTCTAGTAGTTAATATGTTAAACAAGACATTCCGTTAGCTAAGAAAAGGGACTTTCATTTTACGTTTTTTTTTTTTTTTATTCAGTTCTAGAAGAAGTAAGGATTTTTATAAGATTTATGATATTTTCTTATCTTATTGGATTTCAATCCAATCAATTAATTTCATAAAAAATAGAAATTAGGTAATTAAAATTACTAGCAGAATTAGTTGATTTATTGATGCAAACTATATATCCATATCCATATTCTACTGATATTGGTCTAGTTATTTTTGCTTACTTTTCTTACTTTTTCTTTGCTTACTATAGTATATAGTATGGTTATATATTATTAGAATACAATTCTAGTCTAGTGGCAAATTTTTTTTTAATATCATATTCTCCTTCTCTTTTTTTTTTTTATTTTTCTACTTCAAAAAAATGAATATTTTTGTTAAAAAATTAATAACTAAAAAATGACTCTATATCGAGCTATTTTGGCAAAGCATTTAAGCAACAATTTATAACTTTTTCAAATTTTTGAAATATCTGAAAAAAGTAAGAAAAATGTAAAATAAGAATATTTAAGGTTTCATATCTTTTTTTTTTTTTTTCATTTTTTTATTGTTTTCTTCAAAAGCAATAAAAATTGGTGAGTCGGAAACAATTATAAACAATTATAAGAAAAAAAACGAAAATTTGTGTTTTTTATGGAACATACATATAAATATGCATGGATAATACCTTTTCTTCCATTTCCTATTACTATGTTAATAGGATTTGGACTTCTACTTATTCCTGCAGCAACAAAAAATATTCGACGTATGTGGGCTTTCCCGAGTGTTTTAATGCTAACTATAGCTATGGTATTTTCTGTTAATCTTTCTATTCAGCAAATAAACGGAAATTTTATCTATCAATATCTATGGTCTTGGACTGTCAATAATGATTTTTCTTTAGAGTTCGGACACTTGATTGATCCGCTTACTTCTATTATGCCAATATTAATTACTACTGTTGGAATCATGGTTCTTATTTATAGTGATAATTATATGTCTCATGATCGAGGATATTTGAGATTTTTTGCTTATATGAGTTTTTTCAATACTTCTATGTTGGGATTAGTTACTAGTTCTAATTTAATACAAATTTATATTTTTTGGGAACTAGTAGGAATGTGTTCCTATTTATTAATAGGTTTTTGGTTCACACGACCAATTGCAGCAAGTGCTTGTCAAAAAGCTTTTGTAACCAATCGTATAGGGGATTTTGGTTTATTATTAGGAATTTTAGGATTTTATTGGATAACGGGTAGTTTAGAATTTCGAGATTTGTTCGAAATAGTTACTAAATTAATTCATAATAATAATAATGGAATTAATTCTTTATTTATTACTCTTTGTGCTTCTTTTTTATTCCTCGGCGCAGTTGCTAAATCTGCACAATTTCCCCTTCACATATGGTTACCTGATGCTATGGAAGGACCCACTCCCATTTCGGCTCTTATACATGCTGCTACTATGGTAGCAGCAGGAATTTTTCTTGTAGCTCGTCTTCTTCCTCTTTTCATAGTTATACCTTACATAATGAATCTTATTTCCTTAATAGGTGTAATAACAGTATTATTAGGAGCTACTTTGGCTCTTGCTCAAAGAGATATTAAAAGAAGTTTAGCTTATTCTACCATGTCTCAATTGGGTTATATTATATTAGCTCTGGGTATAGGTTCTTATAGGGCCGCTTTATTCCATTTGATCACTCATGCCTATTCGAAAGCTTTATTGTTTTTAGGATCTGGATCCATTATTCATTCAATGGAATCCATTGTTGGATTTTCACCGGATAAAAGTCAAAATATGGTTCTTATGGGAGGGTTAACAAAATATATTCCAATTACAAGAATTACTTTTTTATTAGGTACACTTTCCCTTTGTGGTATTCCACCTCTTGCTTGTTTTTGGTCGAAAGACGAAATTCTTAATGATAGTTGGTTGTATTCACCAATTTTAGCAATAATCGCTTCATTTACAGCAGGATTCACGGCATTTTAT